GACGAATAACCAACCCGCAATGAATAGGGAAGGTATAGTAATGCTATGAATGACCCAGTATCGAATACTGGTAATAATATCAGCAAAAGAACGTTCTCCTGTGCTTCCAGACATGCTGAGCTCCACATATTCTTTTCTTGTAGGGGATCGATTCCGTAAAAGATGAGAGCAGTAAATTTACATTTACTGAAATTCAATCTTTGTGAGATCGGCAATATTGTACCAAAGGTATTTTTAGAGTATACCGAATCAGTATAGCTATCCTTCTTCTGACACAGCAACGCAATTTGAATCAGTATCGACATGAATGAAATGCTAGATAATTTCTTTTTTCTTCTTGCTTAGCGATGTATATCATGCAATAGAAAATTCTTCAAATTCCTGTAATGTAATATAGGGGTTCTTTCTATTATTTATTATTGGCTTCGGACTAGAAACTGAGGATCGGGTAAACCATGAATCCAACGAGCTGGTTTCTAATAATTCATGAAGGAAATTATCATATTTCCACAAGTCAATTAGATGTGAAATCAAAAAATCTCCTTTTTTTCTTCGTAGTTGCCTAAGAAGTTTTTTTTTTGTGGTAATCCCCTCCTTTTTTTTTTTCATTTTTAGGAATTGGTTAGTACTTTAGTAACAAGTAAGAGTAGTAGATAGTATTAAATATAGATAAAATAGATAAAAAAAAGAACAACGAATAAAAAAGTGACATTTTTAAATGAAGTTACATGACACAGTTTTCATTATTATTATATATATTTTATATTTTGTATTAGTATTATTTATATTTTTTAGTATTTAGTATTAGTTTACTCAAGCTCAAGATTTTCCCAATGAATCCGTTGCGTTGATTTTGAATCACGGAATGGGTGGGTAGTAGATGTCAAAGATGATGAATTGATTTCTTTTTCTTTTCGACTCCTGCCGCTCCATTTTTGTGCGTCTATAATGATTGATGAATCAAAAAATTTCAATTGAACTTATTCTTTCAATTCAATTGGTATTTTTGCCTATCTTCGTCTCTTGAAACTTAGGGAAGTGCTTTATAAACATATGTATAAAAAGAACATATTTCATTTAGCTCCTTCATGCCGACTATAACTAGTTATTTCGGTTTTTTACTAGCGGCTTTAACTATAACCTCAGTTCTATTTATTGGTTTGAGTAAAATACGACTTATTTGAATTTGATTTGAATTTGAAAATTAATTGAATGAACGAACATTTCCTAAAATAAAAACAAACCTTTCTTTTCTTTCTACACTATTTCATATATTCTATAGTTACTTACCGTGTTAATTTCCCAGGTCTTTGAGCATTGAGATTCATAGGCAATACAGATTAATATTTAGGAATAGCTATTACTTCCCTTTTCCTCCTTTTCAAATAAATTAAATTATAAATTAAAATGATTGAAGTTTTTCTATTTGGAATCGTTTTAGGTCTAATTCCTATTACTTTGGCTGGATTATTCGTAACTGCATATTTACAATACAGACGCGGTGATCAGTTGGACCTTTGATTAATTAACATCTCTTTTTTTGACTGACCCCTTTAATTTAATCCAAAAGAGTTAATCGGAAAATTCAGATTGCTGTTCAATTATTTCAGTTCGGTGTAATTTTCGACCTAACAAGAGCGGAATCACGCTCTGTAGGATTTGAACCTACGACATTGGGTTTTGGAGACCCACGTTCTACCGAACTGAACTAAGAGCGCTTTCTTATCGCAATAGATAAGACTGTAAAGAAGAGGATTCCTTTTTTTATAACACAAATACATCTTGCACACCCATACTATCATATATCATATATAATATGATAAAATTAAAGATTATGTATGTTCAATTTTAATTTTAATCGATCTAAAATAGCTCCCTTGTTACTGCTCAGAGGAGCAGTAATAGGTAGGGATGACAGGATTTGAACCCGTGACATTTTGTACCCAAAACAAACGCGCTACCAAGCTGCGCTACATCCCTTTCAATTTCAATTGGTCTACAGTGTCATTGTAGAGAATCCTTGTCTTGTTTTCCATACCCTTAACCCTTATTTCTATTTCCTCTATTGATAGACACTTGCCATTTCCCCTTTTTGGTCTCATATCATATAACAACCATATCGTATAATAAATAAATATTTTTCGCGGGAATTCTCGGGTGGAAAGGGACATATTCTCTAAACATATTTTCTGTTTTAAGAAAAGGAAAATCTTATCTATTGAATCATTGTGTACATTTCAATTTGAATTAGGGATTCCGCGTACAAATAGACAAGTGGTCTTGAATTTAACTACATATACATCTGATTATAATCATATATGTATTACCATATTGTAATACAATAAAAAAAGAAGGAGGCTTTGAAATGCGAGATCTAAAAACATATCTTTCCGTAGCGCCGGTACTAAGTGCTCTATGGTTCGGGTCTTTAGCGGGTTTATTGATAGAGATCAATCGTTTATTCCCGGATGCGTTGACATTCCCTTTTTTTTCATTCTAGTTATTGCCGTATGCCGTAGGAAGGGGTGAAGAAGAAAATACAGTCAAATATCTGTGACGAATCCCCCCTCTTTTTCTTCTTTTAAGTTTTTTTAGAATATAGGAAGATAGAGAGGGGGGAAAGAAAAAAGATGAATTCAACCTCACCGAAACACGGGTTCATGCTCCAATTAAATTTCTAGTAGAGCGAAAACGGAAATGCGGCTAGGGCAACAGGATCCTACAAGATACTTAAATGAAAGAAATACTGTACTGTGATTCTAAATAGAGTTAGAAATCATTGTATTACTTATTATTTACTATATCTTGATTACAAGGAAATCCTTCATAATTTTATTTTGAGTTAGCAACTTCTATCTTTTTTTTTTCGTTCCTTTCTTCTTCGCTTTTGATCGGAAAATAGAAAAGTTAGGTGAATTAAAAGCTCAAAGGAGGTTCATGGCCAAGAGTAAGGATGTTCGAGTAACGATTATTTTGGAATGTATCAGTTGTGTTCGAAACGGCGTTAATAAAGAATCAACGGGCATTTCTAGATATATTACTCAAAAAAATCGACACAATACGCCTAGTCGATTGGAATTGAGGAAATTCTGCCCCTATTGTTATAAACATAGAATTCATGGGGAAATAAAGAAATAGATCGAATCGAGTGTCCGTATGTCACCCTTTCTCCGACATTAGGTATTAGATCTTACTATTTAATATAATTAGTTAAATTTAATATAATTAGTTATATAGAATATATATTCCATATTTATATTATTATATTATTCTATTTCTAATCTAAATAGAATAATTGAAATCAAATAAAAAGAAAAAAAAAAACAAACCAAATCCTATTTTTATTTGATAATCAATAGGATTTTAGAGATAGAGATAAGGATAGGATTATTTTTAGAGATAAGGAATAAACAAATCATGGATAAATCCAAGCGACTCTTTCTTAAATCCAAGCGATCTTTTCGTAGGCGTTTGCCCCCGATCCAATCGGGGGATCGAATTGATTATAGAAACATGAGTTTAATTAGTCGATTTATTAGTGAACAAGGAAAAATATTATCTAGGCGGGTAAATAGATTGACCTTAAAACAACAACGATTAATTACTATTGCTATAAAACAAGCTCGTATTTTATCCTCGTTACCCTTTCTTAATAATGAGAAACAATTTGAAAGAAGTGAGTCGACCGCTAGAACTACTGGTATTAGAACCAGAAATAAATAGGCTTACTCTTCAATTTCAATTGAATCAAAATTCCAATCCGAACTCAAACGTAGACTGATGTTTTATTCGAAAAATCCGATAATCAAAATTGTCGTGTTGTAAGAAAAGAAAGAAATAAAAAAAAAAGGAATCGGGTCGGGGAAGAAAAAGAAATCCGTTTTTTATTGAGTATCTTAGCTCATTTTGTTTTGATGACCTTATTTTTTATCATACTAAATTCTACTCTATCTTCCGCGAGTTCATTCTCGCGGGAACTCCATTTAAAGCATTATAGTGGATTCCTTCCGATCTCCTTATTTTTGATTATTTTTGTTTTATTTTATAATCTCCTTGGAAATCATATAAAGGCAATTCCTATTTGATATAGTTATTTGTGCAAGTATTTTACGATTAAGAAGCAACTGCTTCTTGTACAGATTGTGTATTAATCTACTATAACTATAGGATACCCCTTCCCCGCGAATTACTGCATTTATTCGAGTGATCCACAAACGGCGAAAATCTCTTTTTTTTCTATTTTTACCCTGATTAGCCGAAACCAAAGCTCTTATTCTCTGTTGAGTAATAGTTCGAGTAAGTCTTGAATGAGCCCCTCGAAAGCTTGATGCAAATAAACGAATTTTTGTTCGACGTCTCCGAGCTATATATCCTCGTTTAATTCTGGTCATTGAATAAAAGAAACTTTGATGAATAACTAATTGTTTCTTTCAGTTATTCTTTTCCCCTTACTAGCTTACTAGTCTATTAATAACAAAACGGATTTTTCCAATGTATAAAATAAAAATTCCAATGGCTTTTGCTACTATAACCCTCCCGGCCACAATTTTTTTCCTTTTTTTATAGACATTTCGACTAGAAATAAGAAATTGTATTGATACAGGGTATCAAAAAAATCATAATAACTAAAAGAGTAGTAAATAGAAATGGATAAAAAAATAGCGGGTTCCATCGTTTTTATGGTTACTTCTTAAACGGTGAGGTCCTCTTTATACACCGGAGCTCCTTTCTTCATTCATTTAATCAATACTAGTGGTAACTTGTACAGTTCACACTCTTTGGCTCTACCCATGAATTCTCTAGTAATAGATCTTTCACAACGAGATCTATCTTATACAGTAACGGTATTTAATTATTAAGATTAGTTGGGTAGCTGACCTTGTTAGTCCGTTTTTTGCAAGAGTAGAAGCATAATCTTTTTGCTTTTTAAATAGGATTTCCCCCGCTTAATGGATAAGCATTTGTTACCACTGGGAAATTTTTTCTCATCTGAAATTCCAAATTGACGTGATTGGATTTGCACCAATGTAAACCATAAATTTCATACACAATAGAAGGAGAAGGATATGTTAGATCCATAGATAGTGAACGGAAAAAACCCCATTCTATTTTATTCACCGGTACTGATCATTGATACTGAAAAAATTCTTTCTTTTGTTTCAGTCCATGATCTGAACGAGTCGCACATACACCCTAGTACATGTTCCTCGACGTTGAGGACATCCCCCAAGAGCAGGGGATTTCGTGACATTTCTGAGTGGCTGTCTTGCGTTCCTAATAAGTTGTTTAATAGTTGGCATGCTGAATCATATACATAATAGACTGGTTTAGATCGATCCTAACCGAATGATTGTGAATTACTATACCTTCTTTTTCTTCTTTTTCTATTTAATAGATTATTAATAGATTAATAGACCCTTAAGTTAAGAAGTTAAGAAAGAATAAGAGGATTAAATCAATCTTAAACTGTGGGTTTGTATTAAATCGCTGCTATTTTTTATTCAACCGCTACAAGATCAACAATTCCATGAGCTTGGGCTTCTGTTGCTGACATAAAAACATCCCTTTCCATGTCTTCGGATACAACCCATAAAGGCGTACCCGTTCTTTGTACATAAACTCTTGTAATTGTTTCGCGAAGTTTTAGTAGTTCTTTCGCTTCCAGGATAAATTCTCCCGTTTGTGCCTCATAAAAAGAACTAGCAGGTTGATGGATCATTACCCTGATGATATAACATAATAAAAGGTTCTTATACCTCGCATAATGAGGCGAGGAGATAAAGAATAATAAGAAAAAAAAGATAAAACCGTACAGGCATTTTTTGCGCATTGCATACGGCTCTACAATGGAATTCGCTTTTTATTTTCTTTCATCGAAGAGAGATAAAATAGGGGGTCTATTAGATTCGACCCAGATCAATAAATAATCCAATTACCACCCTTCTTTTTTTTTTTTCTTTTTTGTAGAAGTTAAAAAATACTATGATGGCCCCGTTGCTTTATATATTTATTTCGTATGTGATTCAGCAATCCCAAAGTTTCTTTTTTTTCGTACTCTTTCATAACATAAATATTTTTACTAGCCTCTGGTGTGCAAAAAAGTTTGTGACGCCGAAATGGGCCCACGACATAAATTGAAAATACCCTTTCTCTCATACTACTCTTTCGATATATAATCTAATATTTGTAAAAAAAATTTCATATCGAACTCGAGGTGCCATGCTATTATTACTTACTAATTCATATTTCATTTGGCGAAGGCATAGTCTTCTTTTTTTTCTACCATCTCAAATAAAAAACTCATTGGCGCCAAGCGTGAGGGAATGCTAGACGTTTGGTAATTTCTCCCCCGACCAAGATAAAAGATCCCATTGAAGCGGCCAATCCCATGCATATTGTATGCACATATGGTTGCACAAATTGCATAGTATCATAAATAGCTATTCCGGGTATTACCCATCCGCCAGGAGAGTTTATAAATAAATACAGATCTTTGGTATCATTCTCTATACTGAGATATACCATAAGACCAATAAGTTGATTCGAGATCTCGCTATCAACCTCTTGGCCTAAAAAAAGTACTCTTTCTCGATAAAGTCGGTTGATTAGGATAAAATTGTATCCCTTAGAAGCCGTACGGGCATCTTTTGATGCATACGGTTCAATAAAAATTGTGAAAAAAAATCAATGTGTAGATTCCAGCCATCCTTTGTTTTTCTAGTGGGCTCTTTCTAATTTTTGAAAAATGAAAAAAAAAAAAAAAAAAAAAAAATAGATGAGTTTTGGCCCGTTTTCCTCTAATAATAATTCATTATACTTATCGAACAAACTTTTCATTGATGTATTTTTTCATCGAGATTCAATCTAAATCACGATGTCATTTTCTTGTTCCTGAATGGGCCTCTTCCATTTTTATTCAATTTTTTTAGGTTTATGCTCTACTCCGAGTAAAGATCCGCCCGATTTTGATTTGCACATATAGGACAAATGCCCCCAATACCACGTCTTTTTTTTTTGCTACGATTTACTTTTTTTTATTTCATTTTTTTCATGCCTTTCGCCAAATACCAAATATTCGATGTATTTCTCATATTATTCGAATTCGATTGGTTAACAGTTTGAAATCGCTCCTATTTATAATTTTTAAATCCAATTTTTATAATTATAATATTAAGTGGGAATCATAGATATATTACCAATTGGGTTTTTTAAACGGAGCCTGGATACTTCATTTTATTGGTCCAATCAAAGCAACCATAAATCATTCTAATTGAAAATATTAATCTGGATACCCCCAAAAATATGGATCTAATTGCACTTCATTGCACTTCACGCTACACATTTTTTATAATTCAATCAATCTTTTTTGGGCGAAACAGAGGATATCTCGATCGGGTAAGAGAACGGGGGAATCCCATATGACCCAATATACTTGACAAGTCGCACTATATGTCAACCCAAGATGCATCTTCCTCCCCAGGACTTCGAAAAGGAACTTTTGGAACACCAATAGGCATAAAATGAAAGAAATAAAGAATTAAATACTATATTTCACTTTGATGTGGAAGCGTAATTATTGTCTTAACAATATTGGCCTTTATCATATACAGAGTTTTATCATATACAGAGTTTTATCATATACAGAGATTGAATAAGTAAAGGAAGACAGAATGAATGAAAGAGAATTCTTACGAATAGGTTCTTTGAATGATGAACAAATCTGGATACATTGGTTCATAGAAAATAAAATCAACCCCCATTGCGTATTGATACTTATCGGATATAGAATAGATCTGCTTCCCTTTTTTCTTTTGAGCCAAATTCTTCCATTATTACTAAAAGAATAGAACAAATATTAATCCTCCCTCCGAAATAATCCACCGGAAAGGGGAAGATCCATAGCATAGTCCAATGCAATAAAGTTACATAGTGTCTAGTTTTCGTTGATAAAGGGGTATTTACATGGGTTTGCCTTGGTATCGTGTTCATACCGTCGTATTGAATGATCCCGGTCGTTTGCTTTCTGTTCATATAATGCATACGGCCCTAGTCGCTGGTTGGGCCGGTTCGATGGCTCTATATGAATTAGCTGTTTTTGATCCCTCTGACCCGGTTCTTGATCCAATGTGGAGACAAGGTATGTTCGTTATACCCTTCATGACTCGTTTAGGAATAACCAATTCATGGGGCGGTTGGAGTATTACAGGGGGGACTATAACAAATCCGGGTATTTGGAGTTACGAAGGTGTGGCCGGAGCACATATTGTGTTTTCTGGCTTGTGTTTCTTGGCAGCTATCTGGCATTGGGTGTATTGGGACCTAGAAATTTTTTGCGATGAGCGCACAGGAAAACCTTCTTTGGATTTGCCTAAGATCTTTGGAATTCATTTATTTCTCTCAGGAGTGGCTTGCTTTGGTTTTGGCGCATTTCATGTAACAGGATTGTATGGTCCTGGAATATGGGTGTCCGATCCTTATGGACTAACCGGAAAGGTACAACCTGTAAATCCAGCGTGGGGTGTGGAAGGTTTTGATCCTTTTGTTCCAGGGGGAATAGCCTCTCATCATATTGCAGCAGGAACATTGGGCATATTAGCAGGCTTATTCCATCTTAGTGTCCGTCCGCCCCAACGTTTATACAAAGGATTACGTATGGGAAATATCGAAACCGTCCTTTCCAGTAGTATCGCTGCTGTCTTTTTTGCAGCTTTTGTTGTTGCTGGTACTATGTGGTATGGTTCAGCAACTACCCCCATCGAATTATTTGGTCCTACTCGTTATCAATGGGATCAGGGATACTTCCAGCAAGAAATCTATCGAAGGGTTAGTGCTGGGCTAGCCGAAAAGCAAAGTTTATCAGAAGCTTGGTCTAAAATTCCTGAAAAATTAGCTTTTTATGATTACATTGGCAATAATCCGGCAAAGGGAGGATTATTCAGAGCGGGTTCAATGGACAACGGGGATGGAATAGCTGTTGGTTGGTTAGGACACCCTATCTTTAAAGATAAAGAAGGGCGCGAACTTTTTGTACGTCGTATGCCCACTTTTTTTGAAACATTTCCGGTTGTTTTAGTAGACGGAGACGGAATTGTTAGAGCCGATGTGCCTTTTAGAAGGGCAGAATCGAAGTATAGTGTCGAACAAGTAGGTGTAACTGTTGAGTTCTACGGTGGCGAACTCAACGGAGTGAGTTATAGTGATCCTGCTACTGTGAAAAAATATGCTAGACGTGCTCAATTGGGTGAAATTTTTGAATTAGATCGTGCTACTTTGAAATCCGATGGTGTTTTTCGTAGCAGTCCAAGGGGTTGGTTTACTTTTGGGCATGCTTCGTTTGCTCTGCTCTTCTTCTTCGGACATATTTGGCACGGTGCTAGAACTCTGTTCAGAGACGTTTTTGCCGGTATTGATCCAGATTTGGATGCTCAAGTGGAATTTGGAGCATTCCAAAAACTTGGAGATCCAACTACAAGAAGACAAGTAGTCTGATGCAAGATTGCTTTGTTATTTTTTGCGTCTATTTTATGTTTGTGATTTGACATAGGCTGCTGGAAAAATCTTGATTTAAATTAAATCTCTGCCTTTTCTTTGCTTTGACTCTTGTTCTTTTTTTATCCGGGAGATGATCACCAATAAAACAGGTATGGAAGTTATAATTGTAAACCACGATCGAATTTATGGAAGCATTGGTTTATACATTCCTCTTAGTATCGACTCTGGGAATAATATTTTTCGCTATCTTTTTTCGAGAACCGCCCAAAGTTCCAACTAAAAAATGAAATGATTTTTCATTATCTCAATTGAAGTAATGAGCCTCCCCAAGACAGGGAGGCTCATTACTTCAACTAGTCCCCGTGTTCCTCGAATGGATCTCTTAGTTGTTGAGAGGGTTGCCCAAAGGCAGTATATAAGGCGTACCCAGTAAAACTTACAAGTAAACCAGATATAGAGATGGCGACTAAGGTTGCTGTTTCCATTATTATATAAATATAAATAGAAT